TAGCAGGGTCCGGGGAAAGAATAGGAAAGGTGATTTCACTATATTTCTGACCAGGCACAGGACCTATCACAAGAATATTTTTTTTAGTAGGGCGGTAACTTTGAAAAGACAGATTTCCTATCTTTTCTTTAATCTCGGGCGAAATACGGTCGGGCGGGGCTAGTTCAAATCCCTCGGGTAAAATAAGAACAGCCCCCACATTTAAAGCTCCTTTTTTACCATTAGCAAGAACTTGTTTCACTTGCAGATCATAGGGAATTCGAACAACTGCTTCAAATACAGTATCCGGAAGTACCGCTTGTGGAACCTCGATATCCACGGGTTTATTAGCTAAATGGCAATTGGCACATACAATACGGCCCGTTGCTTCTCGTGGATTTTCATAACCCTGCTGTGCAAAAACAGGATAGGCATTTGAAATGGGTGCCTGAGTTATTATATATATGATGAGCGATAGGGAAATGGATCGAGTAATCTCTTTCTTTATCGACGAAAAGGTTTTTTTAGTTTGCATGGTCCAATCATTGATCCCGAAATTTTCTACAATAAAATTAGTTAGGTCGCTAGTAGAGTTCCCTATCTATAATTTTGATATTTACTGAAATAAATTTTCTGAAATATTGGAGAAACCCCTTTACTGGGTAGAAAGACTAGGTACAATTTTGAGCGTTTTGCTTATGTACAAACTAACAAATATTATAATTGGGCCGTTAGATAATTTTCAGTCATTCATTGAATGATAAATCACCACAAGTGAAGGAGATACACGATTTAAATAACGAAAGATCCAATATTTAAAAATTGTATCTAAAATGACTGGAAAAGTAGAAACAAGACCGGATATAATTTGATCATTATGAGAAAATCCAAAATCTTTGTAGACAGAGCCAATCATTAATTCCCAACCGTGGGGCGAATGGAATCCTATACATAAATCAGTTAATAAAAGAATAGAAAAAGCTTTTATTGTGTCGCTTAAGTTATATAGGAATTCTTGAACCCAAGAGTTAAGAATAACAAGTTCTTCATTACCTAGAATAGAATAACCACTTAGAATAACGAAACAGATTATATTTGTCGAGAAGTGTAAAATTGTATGGATACGATCCTCATTGTGCATCTTGATCAATTGGGTCGTTTCGTTGTAGATTTCGACGCGAAGCTTTTGTAAATGCGTTTCTGGGTATTCCTTTATCATTTCCTCCAAACGAAGGAGTTCCTCTAAGTCTATGAATTTTTTTATAATACTCTTTTCTTGAATATCATTCAAAAGAATTTCGGATTGCCTAATATCCCACCAATTAGTAATCCAAGATTCCAGACTTTTTTTAAATGAGAGAGAGATCCACCAAGGCAAAAATACTAGAAATGCAAGATATAGAAGGGAAATGAATACTTTCTTTTTTGCCATTTTTTCGGCTGTGAATTTTTGAAGTTTTAATGAACTCAACCCATGCGTCGACTTTATATCATACTAATATTTCTATCAAGCATTAAGTTATATCCTAAGTCATCGAGCCCATTAATCTATTTCGAGGTTTTTATTTGTCGTGCAGTAGAGTGGTTAGGTTAGTCCTTGAATCTAGAAAGAATACAGAAATAGAATAAAAAAGAGCCCACTTCAAATTCAAAATTAATATTAGTTGGATTTGGAGATGAAAGAACTGCCGTTCTATTAAATAAAATATCAAATATTTCAAAAAAAAAAATGATAGACACAAAAATTTTCGTTTTAGGGTTGATTCGTATACGTTTACTTTAGCTCGAATAAGCATTCAGAACAAACTTTCGTTACGTTAAGTTATGGTATAGAAAAAAAGAGGGTTCTTGACTTTTTTACCTGTTGCAAAGGATTACGTTTTCAGTTACTTTTTTTTTTTTCAAAATACTTCAATCGGTACGCGCAAGAAATAGGCCAATTCAGCAGCTTTTTGCTCAATTTCTTGTGGAGTCAAATTCTCATCAGTACGCGTCAAGGGAATGGCCCCCTGGCCTCTGATTTCCATATAAAGGACCCGACGAGCAAAAAGACCTTCTTTATTTTCTATTCTGATGGACTGAATATCTTTCATAAGGAATCGCAGGAATATGCGACGGTTTTTTCCAGGAAATCCCCAACGAAAAATACACACTATGCCCTCTGTTATATCGAATCGATCATAACCACTACCTATATTCCACAAAATTGTGCACCACAAGTAGGAGCTAATAAAGAGACCCGCGATCCCATAGAAAGACATCACGATCCCCTGCGGAAAAAAATTTATTTGCTGAGAAGGAAGTAAAGATATAAAATTCCTACCAAAATAACTGGAGGTTCCAACCAATACAAATCCTAATGAACCTAAAAAAAGAATGAGGGCCCAACCGAAATTACTTATTTTTCGAGATCCCGCTATAAGTTCTATCCATATACGTTCTGATCGCCAACTCATACTCTCACTAGACCTAGTTGCATTTTATTGGAATTGGAAGAATAACAAAAATAAATTTTATTTTACTTTTTTTGTTTCCGAAGTAACTCTCATCAACCAGCATTACTATGATGTGAACCTTTTATTTTAGAAAAATTCATCGAATTACTTAGATCCCAACTAAAACAATAACATTTCTTTCATATGATTTCCTGTAGATATCCACATATAGATATATTGACTTTACATTTCCGAAATTCTTCTCGCTACGGATTCGCTTGAAAATTGTTATAATCCATTTAATTTACCCTTATATCATGTTTACGCATACATAAGAGCTTATGCTCGAAAGAAGCCACATGTTATACCCTATTCTACTAAATAGATAGGGGTGTTATGATCAAAGTAAGCTTGAAAAAAAAAAAAATGGATAAGAGTTGTCCCTATAGTATCTAAAAAATCTTGTTTTTTTGAACATGAAGAGATAAAGAAACCATTGCAATTGCCGGAAATACTAAGCCCACTAAAGGCACAAAAATGGAGGGAAAGTTGTTGAGAGTTATCATTGAATGGGTACCTCGATTTAATATTTGTACCTGTTATTTTTATTTTTTTATATTAATATTTTTATTTTAACCTTCTATTTTTATTTTAACCTTCTATTGTTAAAAAGATATTTTCAAATTCATATATAATAATTCAAATAATAATTCTATATTATATATATATAATTATTATATTATACGAATATTATAAATTAGACTAATATTATAATAAATATATCTAAGTGAGTAGATACCTAAATAAGGAATATATAAGTATATGTTTTATTGAATTTTTTGAATAAGTATTTATTCAAAAAATTCAATAAAAAATGTGTAACTAAAAAATAGGTAAATAAACAGACTTATTTTATTCACCCTTCTACACGTTTCTACACGAAATATATGTATGATAATACACCCTTTTTTTTATTAATATTATTGGTTATTTTCGTGCTCTTGTCTTAGTCTTATAAGTTAATAATTTTCATTTCAAAAAAGAAAACGGAATAAATTTTTTGAAATGAAAAAATAAATTAAAAATTAAGACTATACTCTACAGCTCTATTTAATCTAAGTTTGATCCAAAGGAAAGAAAGCATGTAGTCGAAATAATTCACTCAGAACGTCCTTTAAAGGATTACGTGGTACGATTGAATCGAATAAGCCCTTATGGAATAAATATTCAGCCACTTGTGAATCCTCAGGTACTGTCTTATTCAATGTTTGTTCAATTACTCTTTTACCTGCAAATGCAATGTAAGCGTTGGGTTCGGCAATAATGATATCTCCCAACATACCAAAACTAGCCGTCACCCCACCTGTGGTAGGCGATGTAAGGACTGCGACATAAAATAACTTTTTATTTGATTGATAATCATATAAAGCGGAAGATATTTTAGCCATTTGCATTAAGCTCAAACTTCCTTCTTGCATGCGGGCTCCTCCGGAAGCACACACTAGAATAAGAGGTAAAAGTTTATTGGTAGCATACTCAGCCAAACGTGTGATTTTTTCACCTACTACGGATCCCATACTACCCCCCATAAACTGAAAATCCATAACTCCAATTGCTACGGGAATACCATTTAATTGACCTGTGCCTGTTTGAACAGCCTCGGTTAATCCTGTATTTTTTTGATAAGAATCAATACGATCTTTATAAGGTTCCTCTTCCGAATGAAATTCAATGGGATCCAGAGATACCATGTCGTCATTCATAGGATCCCAAGTACCCGGATCAATCGAAAGTTCGATTCTATCGAAACTACTCATTTTCAAATGACATCCACACTGTTCACAAATATTCATTTTGGATTTTAAAAATTTCTTATAATTTAATCCATAACAATTTTCACATTGAATCCACAAATGCCTATATTTTTGAGTTACATTTAAATTATTAGATCTTATAGTTAAATCACTACCATCTTTACTAGTTTTGATACTGGAACTCCCGGTTTTACTACTATTTCTGCTTTCGCCACAAATGTAACTATAAATGTAACTATCGCTGTAATTGTCACTATTGCTTAAAATATAACTATCAATACAAATTTGAGACCGAAGATAACTGTCAATGCAACTAGTAATGTGATTATTCCAACTATAATTAGAATCATATACGTAACGGTCGTGTCGATTATCGTCACTTTTAGTTGCATTATTCATATAACTCGAAGTCGGATAACTACATTTTAGTTCACTTAGAAAAGAATGGTCGGTGTCAATCTCAAAATTTTTATTTTCAATATCAAAATATATGGAATAACCGTCCTTATTACTATCCATAACGAAAAAAGTCTCATCCGATATTAAATTCCGAATGGATCCGCCGCCGACTAAACGATCAACATTACTGTAATTAGACTTGTCACTACAATTAGACACGTCTTTATACATATCATCTATAATTGGATCTTCACTTACACTGATATTTTCAATATTTTCAAAAGGACCAAAACCGGCCGTTGGTTTATTTAGCCTACGCCCGTACTCCAACTCCCCACTAAACAAGAGCGAACCAAACCACCGTTTTTCCATA